AAAAAACAAAGGAGGAGAAACAGGAAGAGAATGAACGGATAGCAATAGCAGAAAATTGGGATACTATTCTATTTGCTCAAGCAATAAGAGGTTCTATGTTAGTAACACAATCGATTCTTAGAAAATACATCGTATTGCCTTCATTGATAATAGCTAAAAATCTCGGCCGTATGTTATTATTTCAATTCCCCGAGTGGTATGAGGATTGGAAGGAGTGGAATAGAGAAATGCATGTTAAATGCACCTATAATGGTGTTCAATTATCAGAAACAGAATTTCCGAAAGACTGGCTAACAGACGGTATTCAAATAAAGATCCTATTTCCCTTCTGTCTGAAACCTTGGCACAGATCTAAGCTACGATTCGATCATAGAGATCGAATGAAAAAGAAAGGAAAAAAAGAAAATTTTGGTTTTTTAACAGTCTGGGGGATGGAAACTGAACTACCTTTTGGTTCTCCCCGAAAAGGACCTTCGTTTTTTGACCCCATTTGGAAAGAACTCGAAAAAAAAATTCGAAAAGTGAAAAAGAAATGTTTTCTAGTTCTAAGAGCTTTAGGAGAAAGAAAAAAATGGTTTCTAAGGGTCTTAAAAGAAAAAACAAGATGGATTCTCAAAACAGTTCTATTTATAAAAAGAATAATAAAAGAGTTTGCAAAAGTAAATCTAATTTTCTTATTTGGATTGAGGAAAGTATATGAACCAAATGAAAATAGAAAAGATTCTATAATTAGTAATAAGATTAACCATGAATCGATCATTCGAATTAGATCTGTGGATTGGACAAATTATTCACTGACAGAAAAAAAAATGAAGGATCTGGCTGATAGGACAACCACAATCCAAAATAAAATAGAAAGGATTACAAAAGACAGGAGAAAAGTATTTCTAACTCCAAATAGAAAGATTAGTCCTAACGAGACAGGTTGTGATGATAAAAGATCGGAATCACAGAAACATATTTGGCAGATATCAAAAAGAGGAGGTGCCCGATTAATACGTAAATGGCACTATTTTATGAAATCTTTCATTGAAAGAATCTATATGGATATCTTTCTATGTAACATTAATATTCCCAGAATAAATGCACAACTTTTCCTTGAATTTGAATCAACAAAAAAAATTATCGACAAAGACATTTCCAATGATGAAAGAAATAAAGAAGGAATTGATGAAACAAATCAAAATGCAATTCACTTTATTTCGACTATAAAAAAGTCTCTTTCTAATATTAGTAATAATAAATCACAGATTTATTGTGACTTATCTTCCTTGTCCCAAGCATATGTATTTTACAATTTATCACAAATCCAAATTATTAATAAGTATTACTTGAGATCTGTACTTCAATATCGCGGAGCATATCTTTTTCTTAAGGATAGAATAAAGGACCATTTTGGGACACGAGGAATATTGGATGCCAGATCAAGGTCTAAGAAACTTCCGAATTCTGGAATGAATGAATGGAAAAATTGGTTAAGGGGTCATTATCAATACAATTTATCTCAGACTAGATGGTCTAAATTAGTACCGCAAAAATGGCGAAATAGAGTCAATCAACGTCGTATGATTCAAAATAAAGACTCAAAAAAAGATTCATATGAAAAGGAAAAAGACCCATTAATTCATTACGAGAAACAAAATAATTATGTAGTGAACTCATTACCGAGTCAAAAAGAAAAATTTAAAAAACACTACAGATATGATCTTTTATCACATAAATATATTCATTATGAAGACAGGAAGGACTCATATATTTATGGATCGCCATTCCAAGTAAATGGAGACCGAGAGATTCCATATAATTACAACATGCCTAAACCCGAATCATTTTATGTACCCGGGGGTATAGCTATTAATGATTATCTAGGGGAAGGGTCTATTATTGATACGGGGAAAAATCCGGATAGAAAATATTTGGAGTGGAGAATTCTCAATTTTTTTCTTAGAAAGAATATCGATATTGAGACTTGGACCGATATAGATACTGGAACCAACATTAATAAAAATACTAAGACTGGGACTAATGATTATCAAATAATTGATAAGAAAGATCTTTTTTATCTCACGATTCATCAAGAAATCAACCCATCCAATCAAAAAAAAAGGTTTTTTTTTGATTGGATGGGAATGAATGAAGAAATGCTACATCGTCCCATATCGAATCTAGAACCCTGGCTCTTCTCAGAATTTGTGCTACTTTATGATGCATATAAGATTAAACCGTGGATCATACCAATCAAATTACTTATTTTCAATTTGAATGGAAATGAAAACATTAGTGAAAATAAAAACATCAACAGAAATCAAAAAAAGGATCTTCGTCTATCATCTAATCAAAAAGAATATCTTGAATTAGAGAATCGAAATCAAGAAGAAAAAGAAGAGCTGGGTCAAGGGAATCTTGGATCAGATCCACGAAACCGACAAAAAGATCTTGAAAAAGATTCCGCGGAATCAGACATTAAAAAACGTAGAAAGAAAAGACAATCCAAGAGCAATAAGGAAGCGGAACTAGATTTCTTCCTGAAAAGGTATTTGCTTTTTCAATTGAGATGGGCTGATCCTTTGAATCAAAGAATTCTAAATAATATCAAGGTATATTGTCTCCTGCTTAGGCTGATAAATCCAAGGGAAATTGCTATATCCTCTATTCAAAGAGGAGAAATGCGCCTGGATGTAATGCTGATTCAGAAGGATCTAACTCTTACAGAATTGATAAAAAGGGGAATATTGATTATCGAACCGGTTCGTCTGTCTATAAAATGGGATGGACAATGGATTATGTATCAAACCATAAGTATTTCATTGGTCCATAAGAATAAGTACCAAACTAATCGAATATGCCGAGAAAAAAAATATGTTGATGAAGATTATTTCGATAGATCCATTGCACAACATGGAAAGGTACTTGTGAATGGAGATGAAAATAATTATGCTTTGCTTGTTCCTGAAAATATTCCATCTCCTAGACGTCGTAGAGAATTGAGAATTCTAATTTGTTTGAATTCCGAGAATGAGAATGTTGTGAATAGAAATTCAGTATTTTTCAATGGCAACAACGTAAGGAACTGTGTGCAATTTTTGGATGAGGACAAGCATTTTGATACAGATATAAATGAATTTATCCAATTCAAATTGTTTCTTTGGCCCAATTATCGATTAGAAGATTTAGCTTGTATGAATCGCTACTGGTTTAATACCAATAATGGCAGTCGTTTCAGTATGTCAAGGATACATATGTATCCACGAGTCAGAATTAGTTGATGGTGGATTTCCTATATATCTATATCACGTGTCATATCCGGTATATAAAGGTATACAAATGTACACACACGTTGTGTTACATTAGATTCTGATACATGATACTGATTCAATGATGTATCATATCAATTGGATCTAGGAATGAATCGGCAGAATTTTCTTAAGTCCCAATCATTCCCTTTTGTGGATGTAGAAATGTACCATCTCCTTCTATCGAATCCAATTTTCAATTGGATTCGATAGTAAAGTAGTCTATGAATAAATCCAGATTATTTTATTGTGTGTACCAGATCTAAATGACTGGCATTATTATTATTCCTGATCGGTAAAATCCATATCTGTGGAAAAGAAAGAAAAAAAAGAGAGAGAGAAGAATTCTTTTTATGGTAAAAAATTCATTCATCTCAGTTATTCCGCAAGAAGAAAAAGAAAAAAACAAAGGGTCTGTTGAATTTCAAGTATTCAGTTTCACCAATAAGATACGGAGACTTACTTCACATTTGGAATTGCACAGAAAAGACTATTTATCCCAGAGAGGTCTGCGGAAAATTCTGGGAAAACGTCAACGTATACTGGCTTATTTGTCAAAGAAAAATAGAGTACGTTATAAAGAATTAATTGATCAGTTGGATATTCGGGAACCAAAAACTCGTTAATTTGAAAATTCGTTTGAATTATTTGCTTTATTAGATCTTGAATTTTGATGAACCTCGTTTCGTTTTCAGCAATTCATGAAATAATGAATCGGGGAAGAAAACATATGACTGTACCGGATATAAGAAAAGACTTCATGATAGTCAATATGGGTCCTCACCACCCATCAATGCATGGTGTTCTTCGACTCATCGTTACTCTAGATGGTGAAGATGTTATTGATTGTGAACCCGTATTGGGTTATTTACACAGAGGGATGGAAAAAATTGCGGAAAACCGAACAATTATACAGTATCTACCTTACGTAACACGTTGGGATTATTTAGCTACTATGTTCACAGAGGCAATAACGGTAAATGCACCAGAACAATTGGGAAATATTCAAGTACCTAAAAGAGCCAGCTATATCAGAGTCATTATGCTGGAGTTGAGTCGTATAGCTTCTCATTTGTTATGGCTTGGGCCTTTTATGGCGGATATCGGTGCACAGACTCCTTTCTTCTATATTTTCAGAGAGAGGGAATTGCTATATGATCTATTCGAAGCTGCCACAGGTATGCGAATGATGCATAATTATTTCCGTATCGGGGGAGTAGCTGCTGATCTACCTCATGGCTGGATAGATAAATGTTTGGATTTCTGCGATTATTCTTTAACAGGAGTTGTTGAATATCAAAAGCTTATTACGCGGAATCCCATTTTTTTGGAACGAGTTGAAGGAGTGGGCATTATTGGTGGAGAGGAAGCAATAAATTGGGGTTTATCAGGACCAATGCTACGAGCTTCCGGAATGCAATGGGATCTTCGTAAAGTTGATCATTATGAGTGTTACGATGAATTCGATTGGGAAGTCCAATGGCAAAAAGAAGGAGACTCATTAGCTCGTTATTTAGTACGAATCAGTGAAATGGCGGAATCCATAAAAATTATTCAACAGGCTCTGGAAGGAATTCCGGGGGGGCCCTATGAGAATTTAGAAGTCCGTCGCTTTGATAAAGCAAGGGATTCCGAATGGAATGATTTTGAATATCGATTCATTAGTAAAAAGCCTTCTCCCACTTTTGAATTGTCGAAACAAGAACT